TTTAGTCGTACACTTGAACTTGAAAGATAACCTAATAAGGCGAAAGAATGCTTGTATAATGAAAATGGGTTTATATGGATCTTTTGGGGTTGAAAGCACACATCAAAATGACATTGACATAAATTGACAAGGTAATATTTCCATTTTTTCATCAGAAGAGGCGTATCCTTTGAGACAAAAATGGATTTTCCTTGATATCTAATATAATGTATGAAAGGATCCTTGAGCAAGCATAGGCTGTCCCCCCAATCCTTAGTAAAGACTTCTACAAAATGTTCTATTTTTCCATAGAAATATATTCGCTCAAGAAAGACCTGATAAAATGTTAATCGGAAATGAAAGGATTGCTTACAAAGAAAAAAGAAAACGGACTCGTATTCATATACATGAGAATTATATAAGAACAAGAAGAATCTTTGATTCTTTTTTACAAAAAAGGAAATAGATTTCTTTGGAATAATAAGACTGTTCAAATTCCAATACTCGTGAAGAAAGAGTCGTAATAAATGCAAAGAGGAGGGATCTTTCACCCAATAGCGAAGGATTTGAACCAATTTTTCTAGATGGATGGGGTACGGTATTAGTCCCTCTGACAGATAATTTAAATGTGGGAATTTACCCTCTAAAAAAGGAAATATTGAATGAATTGATCGTAAATTATGAGATTTTACTATTTCTGATCTTTCTAAAGAGGATACTAATCGTAAGGAAAATGGAATTTCCACAATAACTGCAAATCCCTCCGATATCATTTGAAAATACAAATTTTTGTTATACCTAAAAAATGTATTTTGGTTAGAATCATTAGCAGAAATAATCAAATGATTCTGTTGATACATTCGAGTAATTAAACGTTTTACGATTAGTAAACTATATTTGTTGTCATAACTTACATTTTCTAACAAAATAGATCTATTTAAGTCACGATCATGAGCAAATGTATAAATATACTCCCGAAAGATAAGTGGGTATAGGAAGTCATTTTTTCGAGATCTATCTATTTCTAAATTTCTTTGAGATTTCTCTATTTTCATTTTTAATTCGATTTGATTGAAGCAAAGATAGGGAGTTTATTGGGTTATTAAATGATACATAGTGCGATACCATAAAAACAAAATAGTATAATATAAAAAGAATAGATATCTCGGAAATAGTTAAACTCACCAACGGACCCTCTATCCTCTCTTTTTTCCATCTAATTGGTTTATGTTCATTTCTAATTGGTTTATGTTCATTTATAGGGTAATAGGTGACTAGAAATCCTTTAATTTTTCAAGTCAATCACTCTTTTTTGATTTTGGAAAAAAAAATTGCTTTATCAATATACTTTTTCTTCTACACATTCAACTCCCCTTCATAGTGGAGAATAGCTAATAGTTAGGACTCATTAAAAAAATCGAAAATCCACTCAAGAAAAAGCTTTTCCCGCACTAGGCACTAATCTATTTTTAACGTCTAATTAGATCGGAAAATCATTCAAATTAAGAACGGGAGCTCGTTGCTTTTTTATTTCCCTATAATTGGAGCCGCGGAGCTCTGTCCATTTATTAACTCGACCCAACCCCAACTTTGAATTTGAATTCATTTGTTTTTATGTTACGCACCAAGAATTCAAACAAGGTTTGTTTGGAGCCGATCCGGTAAGAATCAAATATTCTCAGAATTCTCCATTGATACGACATGCTGTTTTTTCCATTCATTCCTTTCAGGATCAGTCGTGGTCTTACAAATAATACCGATGGTATGGACGAATCCCTTTCTTCGTACAAATGTGTAAAAGCTGTTAGCCGCACTTAAAAGCCGAGTACTCTACCATTGAGTTAGCAACCCAAATACAAATAATTAGGTTATGTAGATAGAATCGGAATCAAAAATCAAAATAAATCAAAGAGAATAAATAAAGAGATTGAATCATACGACACAATCAAAACATTAAACTAACAAGAAATGAACACGAAATGAAATAGAAAAATTTCTAATTGATTCGGATAAAAAAATAGATAAAGTTTAATAAAGTCAAAATTTATAGATTATCTCTTGTCTCTTATGCTATCTATTCTTATATTTAATCTTATATTTAAAATTGAAAATAATTTCAAAAATGGAAATATTAATTTTTATACATTTTTCTAATATAACAATACATTCAATACATTTCCATTTTTTTTTTTACAATCAAAAAAAAGACTTTTGTATCACAGCAAATCCAATAAACCTATCATTTCATTTGAATGAAGAAAAAAAAAAAAAAACCAAACCACTGGAATAGATATAAATAAATCTACAGATAAGATCTAATTACCCAGATCGGATTATATTTATTTGATACACTGTTGTCAATATGAATGTAAATCTGTTAATAAAAAAATACACAATGAAGAAAACAAAAGAATTAATTCAAATTAACCCCATATTTTATTGATATTTTATTGAATCATATAAATATTTTTTGATTTCCAATACGAATATTAGCAAACCAATAAGATAAGACGAAGAAATA